TTAAAAATAAGCTAAATTTAAGCTTTTGGGTTCATACCCCAAATATAAAGGAAATCCCTTTTTTTTAAAAATAAAGTGCCTGATTAAAGGATTATTCTGATAGGATAAATTAAGTAATTATTTTACCTTTATTATATTTTATAGAATTAAACTATACCTAATAGTATCAAAAACTATTGTGCATCTTACACTAAAATATAATTCCCTCAAAATTGAATTTTTAATTCTTAAAGAAATTTATTTCTTATTTTAAATTTTTTTTATTTTTAATTCTAATAAAATATTTTTTTTATTTATTTTATTTTTTAGAACTCTAATTTCTATCTCATCAAATTCTTGATTTGGATGTTGAATTGGTCTAGAAATTAATCTTTTAAGATTTATTCCCCTAATTTCTAATTCAACCAATTTATTAGCAACTGAAGCATCATTAAAATATTTTTTAACACAATCTATTGCTTCAATTAATTTTTTATTTTCAATTTTAATTAAAATAATTTTATTAAAAAATTTTGAAACAGATAACTTTATTTCTATTATAATAAATTCTGCTATACTTATAAAAATAGGTAGAACCCCTTTCCATTTTTGATTCCCTAATATCGTTGAAGGTTTATCATGATTAAATAACTTTATTTTAATAACATGACAAAAAATTACTCCTATTATTATTTTATCTTATTATATAAATAATACTTTTATTTTAATTATTATTATTATAAATATTGTAGTTGGAGCTTTAGGAGGACTTAATCAAACTTCTTTACGAAAATTAATAGCTTTTTCTTCTATTAATAATTTAGGGTGAATACTCTCAGCTATCATAATTAGAGAAACTTTATGATCTTTTTACTTAATATTATATTCTTTTATAATTAGAATTATATGCTTTTTATTTTATATTTTAAATATATATTTTATTAATCAATTATTTATTAACAATATAAATTTTTTTATTAAAATTAATTTATTAATTAATTTTCTTTCTTTAGGGGGATTACCCCCTTTCATTGGATTTTTTCCAAAGTGAATCATTATTAATTTTTTAATTAATAATAATTTATATTTAATAACTTTTATTTTTATTATAATAAGATTAATTATATTATTTTTTTATATTCGTATTAGTTATTCAGCTTTTATATTTAACTATTTTAAAATAAAATGATTTAAAATCTTTATTAAAAATAATTATTTTTTAATAATTAATTTTACATCATTAATTTCATTGTTTGGAATAATTTTTAGAACTTTTTTTTTTTATTAAGGTTTTAAGTTAAATTAAACTAATAATCTTCAAAATTATTTATAAAGAAATTATTCTTTAAGCCTTAATAGAAAAATTCTACTCCTTAAAATTTGCAATTTTATATCATTTTTGAATATAAAGCTTTTAATAAAAGAGAAATAATCTCGTTAATAAATTTACAATTTATCGCTTAATTCCTCAGCCATTTTATTTTTATTAATTTTACAGCGAAAATGACTTTATTCAACAAATCATAAAGATATTGGTACATTATATTTTATTTTTGGAATTTGAGCTGGAATAGTAGGAACATCATTAAGATTATTAATTCGAGCTGAATTAGGAAACCCAGGATCTTTAATTGGAGATGATCAAATTTATAATACTATTGTTACAGCACATGCTTTTATTATAATTTTTTTTATAGTTATACCTATTATAATTGGAGGATTTGGTAATTGACTTGTACCTTTAATGTTAGGAGCTCCTGATATAGCTTTCCCCCGGATAAATAATATAAGTTTTTGACTTCTTCCCCCATCTTTAACCTTATTAATTTCAAGAAGAATTGTAGAAAATGGAGCAGGAACAGGATGAACAGTGTACCCCCCACTTTCATCAAATATTGCACATGGAGGTAGATCTGTAGATCTAGCCATTTTTTCCTTACATCTTGCTGGAATTTCTTCAATTTTAGGAGCTATTAATTTTATTACTACAATTATCAATATACGATTAAATAGTTTATCTTTTGACCAAATACCTTTATTTATTTGAGCCGTAGGTATTACTGCATTTTTATTACTTTTATCTTTACCTGTTTTAGCTGGAGCTATTACAATACTTTTAACAGATCGAAACTTAAATACATCCTTTTTTGATCCTGCAGGAGGAGGAGATCCTATTCTTTATCAACATTTATTCTGATTTTTTGGCCATCCAGAAGTATATATTTTAATTTTACCAGGATTTGGAATAATTTCTCACATTATTTCTCAAGAAAGAGGTAAAAAGGAAACATTTGGATGTTTAGGAATAATTTATGCAATATTAGCTATTGGATTATTAGGATTTATTGTTTGAGCTCATCACATATTTACAGTAGGGATAGATATTGACACACGAGCTTATTTTACTTCCGCTACAATAATTATTGCTGTTCCTACTGGAATTAAAATTTTTAGATGATTAGCAACTTTCCACGGAACTCAAATTAACTATTCACCTTCTATTTTATGAAGTTTAGGGTTTGTATTTTTATTTACAGTAGGAGGACTCACAGGAGTAATTTTATCTAATTCATCAATCGATATTACTCTTCATGATACTTACTATGTAGTAGCTCATTTTCATTATGTTTTATCAATAGGAGCTGTATTTGCTATTTTAGGAGGATTTATTCACTGATACCCATTATTTACAGGATTATCTTTAAATCCTTATTTTTTAAAAATTCAATTTATAATTATATTTATTGGAGTTAATTTAACTTTTTTTCCTCAACATTTTTTAGGATTAGCTGGAATACCTCGACGATACTCTGATTATCCTGATTCTTATATTTCTTGAAATATTATTTCTACTTTAGGATCTTATATTTCTTTATTGGCTACAATATTTATATTAATTATTATTTGAGAATCATTTATTAATCAACGAATTGCTTTATTTTCTTTAAACTTATCATCTTCAATTGAATGATATCAAAATTTACCTCCTGCAGAACATTCATATAATGAATTACCTATTTTAAGAAATTTATTCTAATATGGCAGATTATATGTAATGGATTTAAACCCCATTTATAAAGGACTATCCTTTTTTTAGAAATTGCAACATGATCTAATTTTAATTTACAAAATGGAGCTTCTCCTTTAATAGAACAAATTATTTTCTTCCATGATCATACTTTAATTATTCTTATCATAATTACAATTTTAGTTGGTTATTTAATATTAAGATTATTATTTAATAAATACATTAATCGATTTTTACTAGAAGGACAAATAATTGAATTAATTTGAACTATTTTACCAGCAATCACTTTAATTTTTATTGCTTTACCTTCTTTACGATTACTCTATTTATTAGATGAATTAAATAATCCTTTAATTACTTTAAAGTCTATTGGACATCAATGATATTGAAGTTACGAATATTCTGATTTTCATAATATTGAATTTGATTCTTATATAATTCCATCAAATGAATTAACTCCTATAAATTTTCGTTTATTAGATGTTGACAATCGAATTATTTTACCAATAAATAATCAAATTCGTATTATAGTTACAGCTACTGATGTTATTCATTCATGAACTATTCCTTCTTTAGGGGTGAAAGTAGATGCAAATCCAGGTCGTCTTAATCAAACAAATTTTTTTATTAATCGACCAGGAATTTTTTATGGTCAATGTTCAGAAATTTGTGGTGCAAATCATAGTTTTATACCTATTGTAATTGAAAGAATTTCAATTAAAAATTTTATTAATTGAATTAATAATTATTCTTCATTAGATGACTGAAAGCAAGTACTGGTCTCTTAAACCATTTTATAGTAAATTAGCATTTACTTCTAATGAATTTATTTATATTAAAGAATTAGTTAATTTATAACATAAATATGTCAAATTTAAATTATTACTTACGTAATATTCTTTTATTCCACAAATAATACCTATTAATTGATTAATTTCCTTTTTTTTATTTGTATTTATTTATTTAATTTTTAATATTATAAATTACTATATTTTTAATAAAAAAATTATTAATAAAAATAACAAAAACAATATTACACTAAAAAATTTTAATTGAAAATGATAAGTAATTTATTTTCAATTTTTGATCCATCAACAAACTTATTTAATATTTCTTTTAATTGAATTAGAACTATTTTAGGAATTTTTTTTATTCCTTACTCATTTTGATTAATCCCAAATCGTCATTTTTTTTTATGAAATTTTATTTTAATAAAATTACATAATGAATTCAAAACCTTACTAAAAAATAATTATTTTCAAGGATCAACTTTTATTTTTATTTCCATATTTTCATTTATTTTATTTAATAATTTTTTAGGATTATTTCCTTATATTTTTACTAGAACTAGTCACTTAACATTATCACTATCTATTTCGTTACCTTTATGATTAAGTTTCATAATCTATGGATGAATTAATAACTCTCAACACATATTCATTCATATAATTCCTCAAGGTACACCAACTATTCTTATACCTTTTATAGTATTAATTGAAACAATTAGAAATATTATTCGACCAGGAACCTTAGCTGTACGACTAACAGCAAATATAATTGCAGGACATTTACTAATAACTTTATTAAGAGGTACAGGACCTAATTTACCTAATTATTTTATTATTTTATTAATTATTGTTCAAATTTTATTATTAATTTTAGAATCAGCTGTTGCTGTTATTCAATCTTATGTAATTGCGATTTTAAGAACATTATACTCTAGAGAAGTAAATTAATGAAAACAACTTTTAATCACCCATTTCATTTAGTAGATTATAGCCCATGGCCTCTAACAGGAGCTATTGGAGTAATAGTTTTAGTTACAGGAATAGTTAAATGATTCCATAATTTTAATATAAATTTATTAATTTTAGGATACTTAATTGTTATCTTAACAATATATCAATGATGACGTGACATTTGCCGAGAAGGAACTCTTCAAGGAAAACATACAATTTTAGTTACTAAAGGTCTTCGATGAGGAATAATTTTATTTATTGTTTCTGAAATTTTTTTCTTTATCTCTTTTTTTTGAGCATTTTTCCATAGAAGTCTAGCCCCTAACATTGAAATTGGAGCTATTTGACCCCCAATTAACATTATTCCTTTTAACCCTTTCCAAATTCCTTTATTAAATACAATTATTTTAATTAGATCAGGAGTTTCTGTAACTTGAGCTCACCACGCAATTATAGAAAATAATAATTCTCAAATAACTCAAGGTCTCTTCATTACTATTATTTTAGGAATTTATTTTACTATTCTTCAAGCATATGAATATTTAGAAGCACCTTTTACTATTGCGGATAGAATTTATGGAGCCACATTTTTCATAGCAACAGGATTTCATGGATTACATGTAATTATCGGAACATTATTTCTTCTTATTTGCTTAATTCGTCACTTAAATAATCATTTTTCTAGAAATCACCACTTTGGATTCGAAGCAGCAGCCTGATACTGACATTTTGTAGACGTAGTTTGATTATTCCTTTATATTTCAATTTATTGATGAGGAAATTAATTATTTATATAATATATTTAGTATATTTGACTTCCAATCAAAAAGTTTAATAATTTTAATATAAATAATTATTTTAATAACAAATATTTTCTTAATTATTTTATTAATTTCTAATATTATAATATTTTTATCTATTATCCTTTCTAAAAAAACTTTTTCTGATCGAGAAAAATGTTCACCATTTGAATGTGGATTTGACCCCAAATCTTCAGCTCGAATTCCTTTTTCACTTCACTTCTTTTTAATTACAGTAATCTTTTTAATTTTTGATGTTGAAATTGCTCTTATTTTTCCTATTATTATACTATTCAAATTAGTAAATTTTATTTTTTGAGTAATAACAAGATTTTTTTTTATTTGTATTTTATTAATCGGACTTTATCATGAATGAAATCAAAATATATTAAATTGAACTAATTAATTTATTATATATATATATATATATATATATATATATATATATATATATAATAGGATTATAGTTTAAATTAAAACTTTTGATTTGCAGTCAAATAATATTATATTAATAATTTATCTTAATAAATAAGAAGCAATTTTGCATTTAATTTCGACTTAAAAGAAAGAGTTTATTCATTACTCCTTATTTAATTAATTGAAACCAAAAAGAGGTATATCACTGTTAATGATAAAATTGAATAAAAATTCCAATTAATTAGAAATATAAAGATTAAAAATAAGCTGCTAACTTAATTTTTAGTGGTTAAATTCCATTAATATTTCTTTTCTTCTTCCTTTTTTATTGTTTATATAGTTTAATTTAAAACTTTACATTTTCATTGTAAAAATAAAAAAAATTTTTTATAAATATATTATTTAAAGATAATTTTATCTCCTTAATATCTTCAATATTACACTCTTTATAAGCTATTTAAATCTAATTTAAATTAAATAAAAAAATAAATAAAATTATTATTATTCAAATAATAAATCTAAATAAATAAATCTTAAAATTATTTATTTGATAAATATTATAAAAAATAGAATATTTTTTTATAATATTTATTATTCCAAATCCTCTGTATACTTCTCTTCATCCTAAATCAATGTTTTTTAATAAATTTTGCCCAAAATTTAAAAAATAATAAGTTAAACCATAAGTAGATAAATTTGGTATAAATCATATTAAACATAAAAAATTTCTTAAATTATAAGTTATAATAAATTTATTTGTTGAATAAATTTTTATATTTCTAATTAAATAACCTAAAATTCCCCCAATTAAACTTACATAAATAACTATTATTTTTAAATTAAAAGGTAAATAAATTATATATGGGTAAGAAAAAATCATTCATCTTAAAAATCTTCCTCTAACAATTCTTATAAATAATAAAACAAATATTCTTTTTATTATAGTATAATCCTCTTCATATAAATTATAAATTCTTATTAAATTATAATCATTTACTATTAAATACATTATTAAACGGAAAGAATAAAACATAGTTAATCCTGTAGAAATATAGTATAAAAAAAAAATTCTTAAATTTAAGTTTCTAAAACTAACTAATTCTAAAATTAAATCTTTTGAATAAAATCCAGCTAAGAAAGGAATTCCACATAAAGCTATATTAGAAATATTTATACATAAAGAAGTTAGCGGAATATATGTTCTAATACCCCCTATAAAACGAATATCTTGTATATCTCTTATTATATGAATGATAACCCCAGCACATATGAATAATAAAGCTTTAAATATAGCATGAGTAAGAAGGTGGAAAAAAGCTAATTCAGGCAATCCTATACTTAAAATTCTTATTATTAATCCTAATTGTCTTAAAGTAGAAAGAGCAATAATTTTTTTTAAATCAAACTCATAATTAGCCGAAATTCCTGCCATAAATATTGTCAATCCTGATAATAATAATAATAATTTTAAAAAAAATATATCAAGTAATATTATATTAAATCGAATTAATAAATAAATACCTGCAGTTACTAATGTAGAAGAATGAACTAATGCTGATACAGGGGTAGGGGCAGCCATCGCAGCTGGTAATCATGATCTAAAAGGAATCTGTGCTCTTTTTGTTATTGCAGCTAAAATAATTAATCTGCCAACTATATTTATTTCCCAATCATTATTTATAAATTCTAAATAAAAAATATAATTTCATCTTCCATAATTTATTATTCAAGAAATAGCCATTAAAATAAGTACATCTCCAACCCGATTTCTTAAGGCTGTTAATATTCCTGCATTATAAGATTTTAAATTTTGATAGTAAATTACTAAACAATATGAAACTAACCCTAACCCATCTCAACCTAATAAAATTCTAATAATATTTGGTCTAATAATTAATAATATTATTGAAAAAACAAATAATAAAACTAAAATAATAAACCGAGTTAAATTTAATTCCGATCTTATATATCTTTTTCTATAAAAAATAACAACAGAAGAAATTAAAAAAACAAATATCATAAATAATAAAGATATTCAATCTAGTAAAATAGATATAATAATTGATAAAGAATTAAAAGAAATAATTTCCCATTCTAACATAATAACTATATTATTTATCATAAAATAAACTGTAAAAAAAAAATTAATTATTCTTATTAAAAATAAAAAAATAAATGAAATAAAACAAATTGAATATTTTATATTATTAATAATTTAAAATGAATTTTTCATATTTTTGACACCACAAATCAATATTTTTTTTAAATTATTTAAATAAAATCAAATTATTCTATAATCAATTTTTAAAACTAAAATATTTAAAGGTAATCAATGTAAAATTAATATCAAATATTCTCGAGATACTCCTGTATAATATCTATAAACACCTGAATGATACTTCCCATGTTGAACAAATGAATATAAATATAATCTATAACCAGCTCTAAAAAAAGAAATTAATATTAATATTAATATAGAAAATCAAGATCATCTTATTAATCTATTAATTAAACTAATTTCTCCTAAAAGATTTAATCTAGGAGGAGCTGCCATATTAGAAGATAATAATAAAAATCATCATAATCTCATTGAAGGTATGAAATTTATTATCCCTTTATTAATGTATAATCTTCGTCTATGTAAACGCTCATAATTAATATTAGCTAAACAAAATATTCCAGAAGAACATAAACCATGACCAATTATTAAAACATATGAACCAATAAATCCTCAATAATTTATAATTATAATTCCTCTAATTACAATTCTCATATGAGCAACAGAAGAATAAGCAATTAATGATTTAATGTCTACTTGACAAAAACATTTAAGTCTAATATAAAATCCCCCAATTAAACTTACAATAATTCTTAAATAATTTAATTTTAAATTAATTTCTTGTAAAAAAATTATTAAACGTAATAATCCATATCCCCCTAATTTTAACATAATCCCAGCTAAAATTATAGATCCAGAAACAGGAGCCTCAACATGAGCTTTAGGTAATCATAAATGAACAAAATATATAGGTATTTTCACTAAAAAGGCTATAATTATAGAAAAATATAATATATATATATTTATATTAAAAAATTTTAAAAAATATATTATTATAATATGAACTTCATTAAAAATATAAAAAATTCCTATTAATAAAGGTAAAGAAAAAAATAAAGTATAAAATAATAAATATATGCCAGCTTGAATTCGTTCAGGTTGATACCCTCAACCAATAATTAATAATAAAGTAGGAATTAATCTACCCTCAAAAAATAAATAAAATATAAATATATTCATTACTCTAAAAGTTAAAAATAATATAATCAATAAAAAAATAATATTAAATAAAAAAAATCTAAGATGAAAATTTAACTTATATAAATTTTCTCTTGCTATAATTATTAAAATAGAAATTCATATTCTTAATAAAATTAAACCATAAGATATGATATCACAAGATATTATGTATCTTAAATTACAAAATAAATTTAATCTTATTCCTAAACTTATAAATAGAAATATTAATGTAAATAATATTATTTGGACCATTCAAAATATATTATTTATAAAACATATAGGAATTAAAAAAATTATTATAACTAAAAACTTTATCATTTTATTTTTATTATTATTATAATAAATTAAATCTTTGAAAATAATCATTACCATGAGTTCGAATTATAGAAACTAAAATTGATAAGCCTAAAGCCCCCTCACAAACTGAAAAAACTAAGAATACTATTAATATATATATATCATAATCAATTAATCTTAAATAAATCAATATAAAAAAAAAAATTCTTAAAACAATAAATTCTAAACTTAATAAAACAATTAATAAATGTTTATGTTTAGAAATAAAAATTAAATTCCCCACAATAAATATTAAAATAAAAATAATTCACATATTAAAAATTATCATTAGTTTTTATAGTTTAAAAAAAAATATTGGTCTTGTAAATCAAAGTTAAGTTATTTACTTTAAAAACTTCAAAGAAAAAGAATATCTTTATCAATAATCTCCAAAATTATTATTTTTTTTAAACTATTCCTTGATTTGAAATCATAAAATTCATATTTTCTTTAATATCAATCATAATTTCATTCTCCATATTATTTCTTAATAACCCTCTCTCTATAGGATTAATAATTTTAATTCAAACATTATTAACTTGCTTAATAACAGGTATATTAATTAAAACTTATTGATTTTCTTATATTCTTTTTCTTACTTTCTTAGGAGGACTATTAGTATTATTTATTTACGTTTCAAGAATTGCCTCAAATGAAATATTTAAACCTATAATTAACTTTAAAAAATTAACTTTTTTTTTATTTGTATTTATTTATTTAATTTTTAATATTTATATAAATAATATTTCATGATTAAATTTATCAATAAATTCAGATATAGATAATTTTTTCAACCTAATATTATTTTTTAATAATGAAAATAAAATTAATCTAAGAAAATTATATAATAGACAAACATTTTTAATTATAATAATATTAGTAATTTATTTATTTATCACCTTAATTGCAATTGTTAAAATTACTAACATTTTTTATGGTCCTATTCGATCATCTTTAAATTAATTTTAATGATAAATAAATATATCACTTTACGAAAAACCCATCCTATTTTAAAAATTATTAACGGATCTTTAATTGATCTTCCCTCTCCCTCTAATATCTCAGCTTGATGAAATTTTGGATCTTTATTAGCATTATGTTTAATAATTCAAATTTTAACAGGATTATTTTTAACTATATATTATACTGCAAATATTGAAATAGCATTTTATAGTGTAAATTATATTTGCCGAAATGTTAATTATGGATGATTAATCCGAACCTTACATGCTAATGGAGCATCATTTTTTTTTATTTGTATTTATCTTCATATTGGACGAGGAATTTATTATGAATCATTTAATTTAAAATACACCTGAATAATTGGTGTAATTATCTTATTTTTATTAATAGGAACAGCATTTATAGGATATGTTCTTCCATGAGGACAAATATCATTTTGAGGGGCAACTGTTATTACTAACCTTGTATCTGCTATTCCTTCTTTAGGGGTAAAAATTGTAAATTGAATTTGAGGAGGATTTGCAGTAGACAACGCAACTTTAACTCGATTTTATACTTTCCATTTTCTTTTACCTTTTATTATTTTAATAATAACAATAATTCATTTACTTTTTCTCCATCAAACAGGATCTAATAATCCTTTAGGATTAAATAGAAATTTAGATAAAATCCCTTTCCATCCATTTTTTACTTTTAAAGACTTAATTGGATTTATTATTTTAATATTTTTATTAACTATTTTAACTTTAACTAACCCCTACTTATTAGGAGACCCTGATAATTTTATTCCAGCTAACCCTTTAGTTACCCCAGTTCATATTCAACCAGAATGATATTTTTTATTTGCTTATGCAATTTTACGATCAATTCCAAATAAATTAGGAGGAGTAATTGCTTTAGTAATATCTATTTTAATTTTAATTATTCTTCCATTTACTTTCAATAAAAAAATTCAAGGAATTCAATTTTATCCTATTAATCAAATTTTATTTTGATCAATAGTAACAATTGTTATTTTATTAACATGAATTGGAGCACGACCAGTAGAAGACCCATATATTATTACAGGTCAATTATTAACAATTTTTTATTTTTCTTATTTTATTATAAATCCATTTATTAATAAATACTGAGATAATTTATTATTTAATTAATTAATGAGCTTGTTTATAAGCATTTGTTTTGAAAACTTAAGAAAGAATAATATTTCTATTAATTTTTATACTAAAAAAAATTAATTTTATAATAAAAAAATTTTAAACCCTAAAAAAAATAATAAAAAATTTAAAGAAATTGGTAAATATCTTTTTCAAGCTAAATATATTAACTTATCATAACGATATCGAGGTAACGTTCCTCGAACCCAAATAAATAAAAAAGAAATAAATCTTAACTTTAAATAAAATATAAATCTTAAATTAAATCCCCCTAAATAAATTAAAACAATTAATATTCTTATAAATAAAATTCTCGAATATTCAGCTAAAAAAATCAAAGCAAATCCTCCTCTTCTATACTCAATATTAAACCCTGATACTAATTCTCTTTCCCCCTCAGCAAAATCAAAAGGAGTTCGATTAGTTTCCGCCAATCTAGATCTTACCCAACACAAACTTAAAGGAAATATTATTAATAAAAATCAGATAAGTTCTTGATAATAAAAAAATTTTAATAAATTAAAATCTATAATTATTACAATTCTTGATATAAGAATCAAAGACAATCTAACTTCATAAGAAATTGTTTGAGCAACTGCCCGTAAACCCCCTAATAAAGCATAATTAGAATTAGATGATCAACCAGCAATTATTACCGTATAAACCCCTAATCTTGTACAACACAAAAAAAATAAAATACCTAAATTAAATCTAATTAAATTAAAATAATAAGGAATTAATAATCAAATTATTAAAGATAAAATAAATCCTACAACTGGAGAAAAATAATAAGAAATATAATTAGAAAAATTAGGATAAGTTTGTTCCTTAGTAAATAATTTAATAGCATCAGAAAAAGGCTGTAAAATACCTATAAATCCAACTTTATTAGGACCTTTACGAATTTGAATATAACCTAAAACTTTCCGTTCTAATAAAGTTAAATAAGCAACTCCCACTAAAACTCCAATAATTAAAATTAATAAACCAATTATAATTATATAAATATCTATAATAAACATTTACTATATATATAATTAAATTTATATATTAATGACTTCTAAAATCATCACATTTTTTCTGTCAAAATAGTTATATATATATATATATATATATATATATTATAAATATTTTTATAATTTTATTTTTATTATTAATATTCCTTAAATTTAAATTTAATTTAAATATTTAATCCTTTCGTACTAAAATATTTTATTTTCTAAAAGATAGAAACCAACCTGGCTTACACCGGTTTGAACTCAGATCATGTAAGATTTTAATGATCGAACAGATCAAAAATTTTAAACTTCTGCATTTAAATTTTATCTTAATCCAACATCGAGGTCGCAAACTCTTTTTTTTATACGAACTAAAAAAAAAAATTACGCTGTTATCCCTAAGGTAATTTATTCTTATAATCAATAATATTGGATCATAAACTCACTTATATATGATCTTCTAAAAAAAAAGTTTTTTATATTTTTTTGTCACCCCAACAAAATAAATAAATTAATTTTAACTTTTTAATTTTTAAAAAATTTTAAATAATTCATTTATAAAACTCTATAGGGTCTTCTCGTCTTTTTAAATTATTTTAACTTTTTAATAAAAAAATTAAATTCTAATTTTAATAAAGAGACAGATTATATTTCATCCAATCTTTCATACAAGTCACCAATTAAATGACTAATGATTATGCTACCTTTGTACAGTCAAATTACTGCAGCCCTTCAATATTATCAGTGGGCAGATCAGACTTTAAATTATTATCAAAAAGACATGTTTTTGATAAACAAGTGAATATAAATTTTTGCCGAATTCCTTTTAATTAATTTTAAATAAAATAAATAATTTTAATTTATTAATATACTAATTTTATCATTATAACAAATTAAATTTTATTAAAAATTTCTTTTTTATAAAAACATAAAAATTAAATTAAATTTTATTTTAAATAAAATTATTTATAATAAATTAAATTTTATTAACAATATAAATTATAAAAATTTTAAATTTTTTTTTTTAAAAACAAATTTTATATAATTTTAAATTAAAGCTTATCCCCTAAAATATAATATTATTTTAAAAAAAAAATTAATTAATTAATTTTTTTTTAAAATAATAAAAAATTAAATTTTTTTCTAAAAAAACTAGATATATTTAAAAACGATTAACATTTCATTTCAAATTAATTATTAAAAATATTTATGCTACAATAACTTTATTAATTAATTATCTCTTTTAAATTCGAGAATTTTATTTTATATAAATTTTTTTTAATAAACTCTGATACACAAGATACATTAAATTAAAATTACTTTTTATCAATTTTTTTTATTCAATTATTTCAAAATTCTTTTACAATACTAATTCACTATAAATTACCTAATTTTTTCTTTATAAAATACTTTAACTCCCCCAAATTAAATATTTTATTTTAAAAATTCTTTTATTAATTTATTAAATTTAACTAATTTTTCCCCTCAAATTAATTAATTTTTAATATCTTTTCAATGTAAATGAAATACTTATTACTCAAGCTCTAATTTGTTCTTTCTAGAAACACTTTCCAGTACCTCTACTTTGTTACGACTTATTTCAACTTATTAATATATGAAAGCGACGGGCAATATGTACATATTTTAATTTTTAATCATTTTAATAAATTAAATAAAATTACATTTAAATCCACTTTCAATTAATTTTTACAAATTAATATTTATTTAAATAAATTTATTGTAATCCATTATATTCTTAATTATAATCTGCATCTTGATCTGATTTAAATTTTTATTATAATTATTAAATATTAATTTTATTAAAAAATATTTTTTTAACAACGATATACAAAATTAAAAATTAAGTAAATTTATTCGTGGATTATCAATTATTAAACAGATTCCTCTAAATGAACTAAAATACCGCCAAATTATTTAAGTTTAAATAAATAATTATTTACTATTTTAGTATTATAAATTTAATTTTTAATAATAGGGTATCTAATCCTAGTTTTTTGTAAAATTTATTAAATCATAATTAAATTATAATTTTTTATTAAATTAAAATTTCACTTAATAATTTTATATTTTTATTATTTTTTATAATTTACTTAATAATTACTAATAAAATTTAAATTAATTTTTGTATAACCGCAACTGCTGGCACAAAATTTGTTATTAATTAAAATATTACTAAATCTTAATTTCTTAAATAATTTAATATTAATTACTACTCTTAAATATAAATTATTATTTAAATAATTTAAAATTAACACTAAAATTTGTATGTAAAATAAACTTAAAATAAATTCTTAAAACTATAAAAAATTTATTTATATGTAAATATATTTGAATAGATTTTTTTTTTTTTTTTTTTATATTAAAATATTTAATATAAATTATTTAATTTTTAATAATTTTCTTTTTTTCCTTTTCATAATATTTATATTAAAACCTAAATTGGAAATTAAACAATTAATATTCTTAAAAATTATATTATATTAATATAATTAATTTTAATTTTTTTATAAATTAATAAATTATATTTATATTAATACATTAAATTTTTAATATTATATATATATATATATACATAAATAAAATTAATTTTATAGTTAATTAATTTATTGACCATTCTTAATAAATTTTATATAAATAATAAAAAAATA